TACCGAGGGTTCGAATCCCTCTCTCTCCGCACCTTTACCTAATTTATCAATGTTACTGAAATGCTATTGACCGCAATATACCAAATCACATAACAATGATACCCTTATTCCAAGAGTTCGATCTTTCTTTGATATAGATTCTCTATTCCTAATTTCTGTGGAACAGAAAATACGAGTGGACAAGGAATGAAAATGCCCCTATCATTCTAGGATATATCAATGGGAGAAAAATCCCCCCAGCAAACCCATACCTTTGGTCTCTTTACTTAGGCGACAGGGGACAAAATTGTTTGAACCCTTGTTATTTTAGTTAGGTTTAAGTCTGACGAGAATAATATTCTACAACTAACAATTCATTTATTTTCAAGCCAACCCATTTACTATCTATTATGTGATTGACCAATCCTTTATATTGGAATGGGTGAAGAGTCAAATGTTTTGGCAATTCCTCCTGGGGGAATGAATCAAGAGAATTTTGAATCATAACTCTAGATTTTTGTTCATCCTTCGCTGTAATAATATCTCGGGGTTTGCAGCGATAACTTGGTATATCTACTATACGACCATTAACTAAAATATGTCTATGGTTAACTAATTGTCGGGCTCGAGGAATAGTTGACGCCATACCTAATCGAAAAAGGATGTTATCCAAACGCATTTCAAGTAATTGTAGTAAAATCTGACCCGTTGACCCTTTGGCTTTTGCGGCGATACGAACGTATTTAAGCAATTGTCGTTCTGTAAGACCATAATGAAAACGCAATTTTTGTTTTTCTTCTAAACGAATACGATATTGAGATTTTTTACCGGCGCGCGATTGATTTCTAAGATCGCTCCCGGCTCTAGGCCTTTTACTAGTTAGTCCCGGTAAAGCCCCCAGCCGGCGTATTTTTTTGAAACGAGGCCCTCGGTAACGTGACATAAAGACTCCTTATTTTCTTTATTTTATTGAAATTTCATAAACCTAAATTAAAACTGAACTAAAGGATAAATAGGATAAATGAGGCAAAATCTATTGAAGTATTATACTACAAAAAATACTGATATACTACAAATGAGATGGATTCTATCAATATCCGGACCTTATTGTATATACACAAAGAATGTATATAGAAAAAAAAAATAGAAAAAAAAAGCCAGCTATCGGAGTCGAACCGATGACCATCGCATTACAAATGCGATGCTCTAACCTCTGAGCTAAGCGGGCTCACATAACAGAAATTGTACATGCATAGGAATTTAGTAAACTACTGGAATCTTAGCTATTCACTTTTCATTCGTAGTAATTCATAATTAAATTAAATGAATATAGAAAAATGAATTGAATATAGAAAAAAAAAAAAAGAAAAGAATTGACCGTTCGAGTATTCAAAATTGCACAAGAAAAATGATTCGAAGAAAAACATATAGAATAAATGTGGTATATATGGATCTATATTGAATTGCGGATACAGAAATGATAGAATGATTTCTGATTAGACCAAATAGGGGTCCCCAATAGAGATGAAAGAGGCTAGACAAGAAATCAAATAAAATATTAAAATACGAGGAAACACTTTTCTAGGAATATAGAAATCGGTATCTAATGACTTTAACAGTTCCAGTAGAATCGAAATGAAAGAAAAAAGGGAATGACATAATATTATAATAATAAGATCTGAATCTCAAAACACAAAACAAAGAGGGGATATGGCGAAATTGGTAGACGCTACGGACTTAATTGGATTGAGCCTTGGTATGGAAACTTACTAAGTGATAACTTTCAAATTCAGAGAAACCCCGGAAAAAAAGGGGCAATCCTGAGCCAAATCCTATTTTTTTTTTTCGAAAACAAACAAAAAACAAACAAAGGTTCATAAAGACAGAATAAGAATACAAAAGGATAGGTGCAGAGACTCAATGGAAGTTGTTCTAACAAATAGAGTTGACTGCGTTGCATTAGTCAAGTAAAGGAATCCTTCTGTTAAAGTTAAAATTCCATAAAAAAGAAAGTTAAAGTAAAGTATAACCCTATATACATAATACATAGGATACATAATACATAGGCATACGTACTGAAATACTATCTCAAATGATTAATGACAACCGACCCGAATCTGTATTTTATTCTATTTATATGAAAAATGAAATAATTAATAATTCAAATAATAAAAAAAATTGCTTTGATTTGAATCGATTCCAAATTGACGAGAGGATCGAATATTCGTTGATCAGATCATTCATCCCATAGTCTGCTGATTAATCGGACGAGAGTAAAGATAGAGTCCCATTCTACATGTCAATATCGACAACAAAGAAATTTATAGTAAAAGGAAAATCCGTCGATTTTATAAATCGTGAGGGTTCAAGTCCCTCTATCCCCAAAAAAGGGCCCGCTCGACTCCCTAATTGTTTATCTTATTCTCTCTTTTCCTTAACGGTTCAAAATTCGTTATCTTTCTCATTCATTCGCTTTTTTCACAAATGTATCTGGGCTGCATTTTTATTTTCTTTTCACAAG